CGCCTACTTGAAGTACTGTCCCGGTATTCACAATCTTGACTTCTCTATTATATTGTTCAATACGTTCACGGATAATATTACTAATTTCGTCGGCTCGAATGGTTACCATTAGCGTCTCTTAATTCTTTTTCGGAAACAAAGGGAGAAAAAAAAATAATAATAATGCCTACAGTAGAAGGGCTAATCAGTTACTCCTTTCATGGCCCCGAGCATGTCAATATTAGCACCGATGGTGCGTAAATGTAACTCGCTGTTCGAACAACTATTCAGAGTTCCTAGAGCTCCTTGTAAGGCTTGTTGGAAAACTCGTTGTCGCACCTGATTAATTGCTCTTTGTTGTTCAAAATGAATGGTTTCATTTTTGTAATTTTCTAATCGTTCCAAATTCTCATAAGTGGCATTAATCAAATTCCACTTTTCTCGTTCTATCTCAGAGTATCCATTCACTCGAAACTCATCTCCTTCTATTTCCACTTTCCGTAAGCGAGCCCGGGCTTTTTCGAGCTGCTCAATGGCTCCTTCGCGTAGTTCTTCTGAATTTCGAATAGTACTCAAGATCCTCTGTTTTCGATTATCTAATAAATCACTTAATGAAAGTAGATTATCTTCCCATTCATTTCACAACTTCACTTCTATAATCTCTTCCCGAACCAAACATGAATCTTTCGATTCATTTGGCTCTCACACTCAGTTACTTAATGGATCATTCCCTATATTTTAATGTAACGAGCCTACCCTCTCTTCTCTGTTCGTATTCCAAGATATCGAAACGGATACAAGACCAGAATATTCGGAGGACTCTTCCGACCCGACAAAAATCTGTCATTGTCAGCAAAGTTGTTTCTTTTTTTTTTTTTCTTTAAATCCAAAAAATGCTTCTTATTTTATACATAGGTCATCGATTCAACATTGGATAAAAAAGGGCGAAACACCCATTTTTCCAGTAAATGGTTCAAATCATTTTATCGATATGAGTGTTCTATATCGGATAAATTGCCAACTATTCTTTTTTTGAAACCATCTTCGTACTAACGTAGTGGTAGAAAGAGTACCATGTTGTGCCTGGACTTCAAACGGTTTCGCTTTAACCATGTTAATGGTCCCACATTATTGGCTGATAGAGAATCAAAGTTGATTTACCAATAAGTCACGAAATGCTATGGTTCTTACATATGATTTCTGAATTTATTCAGAAGTAGTTCGTCGAGATTATGCACCTTTCTTTCCTATTTATAACTTTCCTATTCAAAAAAAAAAAAAAAGAAAGTGCAGCCGGTTGGATCCAGCCTATTCTTGAAATACACAACTCGCACACACTCCCTTTCCAAAAAAGATCAATACACCAAGCACTACACTTAGATTTATTAGATTTGTTGCTAAAATATCGGTATTAAACCCGAAACTCCCAGCAGATGGCCAATGACCAAAGGAAACGAAAGAATCTATTACATCTTTGATATGCTTTCCTATTATAGATAGGACCAACAAAATTGAACAGAGTTCCTTTTGTATCACTTCGCCCCCTTTGTTTTTGATTGATTTATTTTTATTAATTTCCTTATTATAAATATGAACAGATTCATTTCATTTTAATAAATATTTTTTCTTTATTATTATTATTTCAATGGAAATTCCCAATAATCTATTTATTAGTCCCAGGTCTCATGTCAATTACGAAATAACTCGTTTGTTGCAACACTTCCTAAAAGTAAAAAAAGGTTTCCATTAAGAACGGGAGGGAAGAAAGCGAGTGGGTCTGCTATGCTAATTCCTCATCCTCAAATCACTCCATCCCCGGGGGGTATTGTCTCAACGAAGAGGTGATTGTAGGAGTGAAGTTTTGATATAATTCGGCAAGTCCACGGCAATCAAAATAAAATAGGAAAATAAGTATGTATTTTTCAAAGATTAAACAAAAGGATTCGCAAATAAAAGCGCTAATGCCACGACCAGTCCGTAAATCGTTAAAGCTTCCATAAAAGCCAGACTAAGCAATAAAGTACCTCGTATTTTACCCTCCGCTTCTGGTTGTCTCGCGATACCTTCTACGGCTTGGCCCGCAGCAGTACCTTGACCAACTCCAGGTCCAATAGAAGCAAGTCCTACAGCCAATCCAGCAGCAATAACGGAAGCGGCAGAAATCAGTGGATTCATATTAAGTTCCTCGCACCAAAAAAAAAGAAATGGTTAATGATACAATCAACCAATGAATTATTACTTATATTATTCCATCACTAAGATCTATCCGAAAAAAAAAAAAAAATAACTAAGAACTCTGAATTGAAATGATAATATTACTAAATCATCAGAACTACTTCGATATCTCGTTTTTAGTTCCTATCCATGGAGTCTTTGTAAATTTATATGGTTCTAGTTCTTCCATTTCTTTGTTCCGAACCATTCTATTCTTTCAATTCTTCGCTCTTTCTCTTCTATATGCTTGACTTCATTTGTTTATTCATTCAATCCACAGTCACAGATAAAACGGAAGTAAAACGGAAGGGCTTGTATTGGAATCTATCCAAATTCAGTGAGGTGGGAAATAATATATACGGATAGCCCATATATAACTAGTGAATATCTAATATCACATATACATGTGTTTCTTTCATAATGTAAACCATCCGTATCTTATATTGAATCTGGGGTTCTAGAATCATTCTTCGAAACATATACATGGATTGGCCTATAGCCCTTACATATACCTAGCCTGACCTCCTTTTTTTATGAATTTGATTTGTTTTGTTTCTATTCTCTTCCTTTTCTTTATCATTATACGCATGGATATAAGTGGATGGGTTCCTCAGCCCAAATCATTACATATCAAGATTTGATTGATCCAATTAAATTGCAATTTTTAAAAATTTTTGTCAATCGTTGAATTGAATGAAATCAAATGAAATAAGATAAGAATGGTTCTAGATAATATCTATATTTTAGATAATATCTATATATAGATAACTAATCTATAGTTTTTTTTTTAAGTTAAGACCATTTCGGAAGCTCGTCAATGATGACCCTCCATGGATTCACCTATATAAGCTGCGGCTAAAGTTGCAAAAATAAGAGCCTGAATCCCGCTTGTGAATAGTCCAAGGAACATGACAGGTATAGGAACCACCGAAGGTACTAAAGAAACAAGAACAACAACTACTAATTCATCAGCTAATATATTCCCGAAAAGTCGAAAACTAAGCGATAAAGGTTTTGTGAAATCTTCTAGGATGTTAATTGGTAAAAGTATTGGGGTTGGTTGAATGTATTTACCGAAATAACCCAATCCCTTTTTGCTAAGACCCGCATAGAAATATGCCACTGACGTAGGTAAAGCTAAAGCAACAGTAGTATTTATATCATTCGTGGGTGCAGCTAACTCTCCATGCGGTAACTTTACGATTTTCCGGGGTAAAAGAGCACCTGACCAGTTAGAAACAAAAATAAATAGGAACATAGTTCCAATAAAGGGAACCCAGGGACCATATTCTTCTCCAATCTGGGTTTTGCTCAAGTCTCGAATGAATTCAAGGACATATTCGAAGAAATTCTGACCGTCGGTTGGAATGGTTTGTGGATTCCGAACAGCTATAGTGGCTGAACCTAATAAGATAGCAATTACAACCCAAGAAGTGATAAGTACTTGGGCATGGACTTGGAAATCCCCTATTTGCCAATAAAAATGTTGGCCTACTTCCACATCGGATATATCGTATAACACTTTTAGCGAGTTGATAGAACAGGGTAGAACATTCATATTGCCCTCTGACATAAATAGAACTTAAAAAGGAATTATTTTGATTCAGCCATCTCTTATCTCTTTCTCAACTCGTCTACTTTAATCGTATATTTCGGATACCAAGCGATCACATAATATCCCCAGTTATTTTGATCTCTTTTTTGAGACTCAGGGATAGTAACCGATTCAATCCATTTATGGAGTTTCAAAAGTCATTGACTTATCCTATTATTAATCAACAATTTCTTATATAGCTAGAACGGCCCTCATAAATTGCGGATACTAATTTGTTAAGAATCAATCGGATTGAAGCTATAGCGTCATCGTTCGCTGGAATCGAAATATCTGCGAGATCCGGGTCACAGTTTGTATCGATTAAACAAATTGTCGGAATCCCCAAAGTGAGACATTCTCGAAGAGCTGTATATTCTTCTTGCTGATCAACGATGATTACAATATCGGGTAACCTCGACATATATTTGATCCCGCCCAGATATGTTTGCAAGTGAGATAATTGCCTCTTCAACATTGCTACATCTCTTTTCGGGAGACAGTTGAGTTTCCCCGTATTTTGTTCCGATCTCAAGTCCCTGAACCTATGAAGTCTCATTTCTGTAGTGGACCAATTCGTTAACATACCACCGAGCCATTTTTTATTAACATAATGACACCGAGCCCTTATTGCAGCCGATGCTACTGAATCCGCTGCTTTATTTTTGGTACCGACTATTAAGAAGTGTTTTCCTATACTTGCTGCATCAAAAACTAAATCACAGGCTTCTGACAAAAAACGAGCAGTTCGAGTAAGATTTGTAATATGAATGCCTTTACGCTTTGCAGAGATGTAAGGTGCCATTCTAGGATTCCATTTCCTAGTACTATGACCAAAATGAACTCCTGCTTCCATCATCTCTTCCAAATTCATGTTCCAATATCTTCTTGTCATTTCTCCCCACACTTTCTCTTTCTTTTTTTTTTTTATAATTGTTCCGACGGAACCTTCTACCGGAAATTGACCGTTAATACACGGTCCAAGTCATTAATTCATTTCTATTCGTTATTATCTTTATTACCATTACCAAATCAAATGATCAGGACCAATAGTTAAAAGAAAAGAATAAATCTGTCATTAAATCTCGTAAATGATCGTTCTGATGTATCCGGGAAATTCTTTGGGATGCAAGAATCAAATAATTCTCTGTGGTGGAACAAAATATCTCTCATTTCCTCCTCGAATAGATTCTTCTTTTTGATTTCTAAAGGAATG